AAAGGTATTTCTATATATATAAATATAGAAATATAAATATAGAAATAGATAAATTCTAAAGTAAAGATAAAGATATTAAAGATAGAAATAGAAAGTATAAAAGTATATAGTATAGTAAAGGTATTTCTATATATATAAATATAGAAATATAAATATAGAAATAGAAATTTATATAACATATAAATAGTAAATAGAAATATCTAATATTCTATTTAATACTAATTCTATTTAATACTAATATAGAAAGAAAAAGAAAGAATAGAGGAACCCGCCCCCCTCTCTTGACAGTAATATATGTTGTATATGTAAATCCTAGATGTTAAAATAGGCATAATTCATCTAGAAAAGGGAACAGATATGGTATATAAATATGGTATATAAAGAAGAATAGGTGCACAACACAAATCAAAATAAAAAATAAAAAAATACAATAGTACAATAGAAAGAATTGAAAATTGACTCATTCAATGAGTAAAGGATTGAATTGGATTCGATTGGATGGTACCAACTCAATCGAATGCTAACTCCCATTTATTTCTTATGGAATTAACCGATCAACTTGCTATCGGATATTTATTTTTGATTCAGTACTTTTCAAAAAAGAATTTCGACATATTTATTATGATTTATGATTATGAGAAGCAATCCCACTACTTCTGATCCTGTGGTTTCTACACTTGAAGAACAAAACCTAGGGCGTATCACTCAAATTATTGGCCCAGTACTGGATGTTATTTTTCCACCGGGCAAGATGCCTAATATTTATAATGCTTTGGTAATTAAGGGTCGAAATACTGTCGGTCAGCAAATTAATGTAACTTGTGAAGTACAACAATTATTAGGAAATAATCGAGTGAGAGCTGTAGCTATGAGTGCTACAGATGGTCTGATGAGAGGAATTAAAGTGATTGACACGGGAGCTCCTCTAAGTGTTCCAGTCGGGGGAGCTACTCTCGGACGAATTTTCAATGTTCTTGGAGAACCCGTTGATAATTTAGGTCCTGTCGATACTCGCACAACATCTCCTATTCATAGATCTGCACCCGCCTTCATACAGTTAGATACGAAATTATCAATCTTTGAAACAGGGATTAAAGTGGTGGATCTTTTAGCCCCCTATCGTCGTGGGGGAAAAATCGGACTATTTGGGGGAGCTGGAGTGGGTAAAACAGTACTCATCATGGAATTGATCAACAACATTGCCAAAGCTCACGGAGGCGTATCCGTATTTGGCGGAGTAGGTGAACGTACTCGTGAAGGAAATGATCTCTACATGGAAATGAAAGAATCCGGGGTGATTAATGAAAAAAATATTGCGGAATCCAAAGTGGCCCTAGTCTATGGTCAAATGAATGAACCGCCAGGAGCTCGTATGAGAGTTGGCTTGACTGCCCTAACCATGGCGGAATATTTCCGGGATGTTAATGAGCAAGACGTACTTCTATTCATCGACAATATATTTCGTTTCGTTCAAGCAGGGTCCGAAGTCTCTGCCTTATTAGGTAGAATGCCTTCTGCAGTGGGTTATCAGCCTACCCTTAGTACGGAAATGGGTTCTTTGCAAGAAAGAATTACTTCTACCAAGGAAGGATCCATAACATCGATCCAAGCAGTTTATGTACCTGCGGATGATTTGACCGACCCTGCTCCTGCCACGACATTTGCACATTTAGATGCTACTACCGTATTATCAAGAGGATTATCTGCCAAAGGTATTTATCCAGCAGTAGATCCCTTAGATTCAACGTCAACTATGTTACAACCTCGGATCGTTGGCGAGGAACATTATGAAACTGCGCAAAGGGTTAAGCAAACTTCACAACGTTACAAAGAACTTCAGGACATTATAGCTATCCTTGGGTTGGACGAATTATCCGAAGAAGATCGTTTAACTGTAGCAAGAGCACGCAAGATTGAGCGTTTCTTATCACAACCTTTCTTTGTGGCAGAAGTATTTACTGGTTCTCCAGGGAAATATGTTGGTCTCGCAGAAACAATTCGGGGTTTTCAATTCATCCTTTCCGGAGAATTAGACGGTCTTCCCGAGCAGGCCTTTTATTTGGTGGGTAACATCGATGAAGCTACCGCGAAAGCTATGAACTTAGAAGAAGAGAGCAAATTGAAGAAATGACCTTAAATCTTTGTGTACTGACTCCTAATCGAATGATCTGGGATTCCGAAGTGAAAGAGATTATTTTATCTACTAATAGTGGACAAATAGGAATATTACCAAACCATGCCCCCATTGCCACGGCTGTAGATATAGGTCTTTTGAGAATACGGCTAAACGACCGATGGTTCACGGTGGCTCTTATGGGCGGTTTCGCTAGAATAAGTAATAATGAGATCACCATTTTAGGAAATGGTGCGGAAATTAGTACTGACATTGATCCACAAGAAGCTCAACAAACTCTTGAAATAGCTGAAGCTAACTTGAGTAGAGCTGAGGGTAAGAGACAAGCAATTGAAGCAAATCTAGCTCTCAGACGAGCTAGGACACGAGTAGAAGCTGTCAAAGTGATTTCCTATTAGTAGGAAATACATTCAATCAAAATCAAAATAGTTCTTTATTATACACTACACACTACATCTTGATTCCACAAATTGAACACAATGAAGTCTAATTTGATTAATCTGATGATAGAACGAAAAAAGAGGATGGGTAGAAAAACTTATTAGATACCATGGAATCCGGTATCTAATAAGTTCTACCTACTATTGGATTTGAACCAATGACTCCCGCCGTATGAAAGCAATACTCTAACCACTGGGTTAAGTAGGTCATTTATCACCACAAAAAGGGTCTCCATCACTTCGATGGATTATAGATAAAATATGTTTTCTAAGCAATATCCATCTTTTACCAGTAAACATAAACGGATCAGAGAGTTATCATGTGGGATTATAGGATACCCTTCTTGACAAGAAATTGTCTCTATGTTAAAATGGTTATGACAAGGGCTATAGCTCAGTTAGGTAGAGCACCTCGTTTACACGTGCGCCAATGTTTTTCAAGGGAGTCCATTATGCAATGACCATAATTGATCTTTTTGAGAAGTCGATGTCTTACTCCGTAGATTCGAGAGAACAAGAGAAAAATAGCCTGACAAATTTGGTTTGATCCGGTTCAGGTGCAAATTCCGGTGCCAAATAAAAAAGAACCTGCCTTTGTAAGGTAAAAGCCCAGTCCATTCAATGCCAGGCATAATGAGTATAAGGATCTCAAAATAACCTCTTTTCGTCCTATGAACTTTGAGGTGTATGAAGTCTCATATTTTACTCTTGCAGCGGAGCGATAGAGACTTTATTTCACTTAGGTTTATCTAGGCCGAAGGCAGACCTAAATAAAGGTCACCCTTCTTTGAAACACTTTGGTATTGCTCCTAGATCAGGATACAAATAATGAATCAGAGCACATGGAGCCATCTCATTATCTTCTTATCTTCCTCTAAAGAAAAAATATGGTGGACTAACTGATCTTTACATCAGTTGATGAAAGAGCCCAATGCAACAAAATGCATGTTGGGTCTTTGAAACAGTTCGAATCATTTCGATAATAATCAGTTTTCTCTGTTTTACCGAGAAGGTCTACGGTTCGAGTCCGTATAGCCCTAATACATTATACATTCCATTTTTGTTTTGTTTTGTATAGAAATTTTAGTAGTAGTAGGAACAATAAAATAAACACAATAATTCATTCCAACGGACCCAATTGGTATTTGTAAAATCTTGGATCAAATAACCATCTCTCTTCATCCACTTTCATGAATGAATTACATATGATATTTTTCCTCTTTTCCTGTCCATGATCAAAGAGTTAACACTTTTTTTTTTGTTTTGGTATACCCAATCCCAGTCAATTTCTGAAATTAAAATCATGAAATAATCCTGTTTCAAGACTTCAACCTGACCCAACCCAATCCTAAGTCGCATGGATCTAGGACCTATTCTTTTATCTGAAATTAAATATCATGAAATAATCCTGTTTCAAGACTTCAACCTGACCCAACCCAATCCTAAGTCGCATGGATCTAGGACCTATTCTTTTATTGATCTTAAGTATTTGTAGAAGTCCTCTGACTAATCATTTTTTGTTGGAACAACAAACCTAAGAGATTCTTTCAATTTGTTTCAAGGATAATGTAGGGCTAATTCATTATCCCTAAATCCATCAATGTTCCGCATTCTATATTCTCATTCTATATTCTAAATTCTAAGAGTTGAGTGGGTTTAGCAATTTTGTCTGTCGAATTGTTCGATAATGTGTGATTCTTTCTATTATACTTTTAAATCTATTAGATCAGTATCTTCCTACGAATTAGTGAATCAGGCAGATTTCATTTGTACAGAATAAGAAACAGCGGGTCAATCATTAACAATTTCATTGTCAATATGAGATATTCATACAAAAAAAAATGTGGGAGAAATGAAGAAGATGCAGGTTCGTTTATCTGATTGGCTAGTCAAGCATGAGCTAATTCATAGATCTTTAGGCTTTGATTGCCGAGGAATAGAGACTTTACAAATAAAAACCGAGGATTGGGATTCCATTGCTGTCATTTCATATGTATATGGTTACAATTATTTACGCTCCCAGTGTGCCTATGATGTAGCACCAGGCGGATTTTTAGCTAGTGTTTATCACCTTACGAAAATACGGTATGGTATAGATAAACCAGAAGAGGTATGCATAAAAATATTTGCTCCCAGGAGTAATCCTCAAACCCCGTCAGTTTTCTGGATTTGGAGAAGTGCTGATTTTCAGGAACGGGAATCTTATGATATGTTGGGAATTTCTTATGAGAATCATCCTCGCCTTAAACGTATCTTGATGCCTGAAAGTTGGATAGGCTGGCCCTTACGTAAAGACTATATTACGCCCAATTTCTATGAAATTCAAGATGCTCATTGATTGATAAAAAAGGGGTTTTTCTATCAAATTCAATGATGCATCATTGCATTGATAAAAAAGGGGTTTTTTATCAATCAATGAGCATCTTGGCATTCCCTTTCTAGATGAAACAGAGTAACTGGACTTTCATTTGTATTGTGGAGGGTCTAAAATAAAAAAAGAAAAAGAGGCTCTCATTGCTATTCCCCAATTGGGAAGATATCATATAATATAAATTTCGTATGAGCACAATAGGATGATTCTGCACCATGAACTTTGTACCTCGCACATCACTTAGTGGGAACCTCAGAAAGTAACTTGAGCAAGAGTGACAAAAAAATATGAAATTTGAAAGAAAAGAATATCTCGTCTAAATGAATTAATTTCATTTGTATGAGGTATGAATATCTATCCGATACATTATTCATGTGTCAGGAACCAGATTTGAACTGGTGACACGAGGATTTTCAGTCCTCTGCTCTACCAACTGAGCTATCCCGACCATTTCCCGTGCATCATCCTAGCAGAGTACTTGAAAAAAAAAGGAACTCACAAAGTATGAAAAAATTTGACCTAGTCTGCTGAAAAGAAAAGATGAAAAAGAAAGTAAAGAATATCTATCCCGATCCGTCTCAATGAATTCATTTGTATGAGGTATGAATATCTATCCGATACATTATTCATGTGTCAGGAACCAGATTTGAACTGGTGACACGAGGATTTTCAGTCCTCTGCTCTACCAACTGAGCTATCCCGACCATTTCCCGTGCATCATCCTAGCAGAGTACTTATATCTATGTCAATGAAAAGAATTAAAAAATAAAATCTTAACAAATTGGACCTAGTCCCTGAATTTCTTAGATATTCAAAAAGAAGACATTCTTTGTCAATGTCAAGAAAAAGATATGGACTATGAATGATTCAATAACGGAAATTCCTTGAACATATATATGTTCATATCGTACTATACAAAACAAATGAGATTGGATTGGAAGAAGATACGAGGATTTTGATTCGGATCCATTTGTGAAAGAACAGAGTGAATGAAATGAGAAAGATATTTCATTTTGTTTAAACTGAACCACTGATGAAAAAAAAAAGAAAGAGGGTGAGGATAAATAAAGAGTGAGGAAGTAAAATGGGCTTTTTATTGGGGATAGAGGGACTTGAACCCTCACGATTTAAAAATTCGACGGATTTTCCTCTTACTATAAATTTCATTGTTGTCGGTATTGACATGTAAAATGGGACTCTCTCTTTATTCTCGTCCAATTAATCTTCAAAAGATCTATCAAACTCTGGAATGAATCATTTGATCACTGAATATTTGAATTCGATTCTTTTTTCAACTTCAATTGGAATTGATTCACAATAACTCTTCAATTTTTCATATATTTTTTGATCTCTATCATTCTAATTAATATAGAATAAAAATAGAAGATTCTAATAGAAATAGAAGATTTCTATTTTCATATATAGAGCTATGTAAGTATGTATACGTACGTATTAGGTATATAAGGTTATCCTTTCTGTCATTTCAATAGAAGGATTTTAGCTACTAACGTAACGTAGTCAATTTCATTCGTTAGAACAATTGATTCACAATAACTCTTCAATTTTTCATATATTTTTTGATCTCTATCATTCTAATTAATATAGAATAAAAATAGAAGATTCTAATAGAAATAGAAGATTTCTATTTTCATATATAGAGCTATGTAAGTATGTATACGTACGTATTAGGTATATAAGGTTATCCTTTCTGTCATTTCAATAGAAGGATTTTAGCTACTAACGTAACGTAGTCAATTTCATTCGTTAGAACAGCTTCCATTGAGTCTCTGCACCTATCCCTTTTATTCTCATTTTCCATCTTTTCTCTCAAAACAAAGATTTGGCTCAGGATTGCCCATTTTTAGTTCCAGGGTTTCTCTGAATTTGGAAGTTACCACTTAGCAGGTTTCCATACCAAGGCTCAATCCAATCAAGTCCGTAGCGTCTACCAATTTCGCCATATCCCCCTTTCTTTTGAGACAAGGGTAATTTCATCCACCTCTTTAATTTATAATTTATCTTGGCACTATTGAATTCATTAGGTAATGATTCCTATATCGAAAAAGTGTATGCTGCTATTTTCTTTTTTTGCCACCCCCTATTCTATATTCTATCATTTCATCTCTATTGGATGAACCCTATTTGTTTCAATACGAAATTGATTCTATCATTGATGTATCCGCAATTCAATATGGATAGATATATCCCACATATATATGTGCCTTTCCCCCTTCTTAATTTTTACAGTGCAGTTTGGTATAGTGGAACGGTCGATATTCATTCTTTTTTTTTCATTTAAAATCCTAATTTCATTGATATATTGATATTTTATATTCACATATATATGAATATGAAATTTAATTTCTATTTAGATATCTAATTTATCTATATTTAAATAGTTTATCTTTTCTATTTTCATAAATATGAATATGAAATTTAATTTCTATTTAGATATCTAATTTATCTATATTTAAATAGTTTTCTTTTCTATTTTCTAAATAGAATCTAAAATATATAACTAATAAATATAAGAAATTTAAATAATCAATAAATTCAAAAAAAGAAGAAGAATCACTAGGTAATAGCCAAGATCCGATAGTTTCCTGTATTCCTATACACTATTGCTCTTATATCCGCCCGCTTAGCTCAGAGGTTAGAGCATCGCATTTGTAATGCGATGGTCATCGGTTCGATTCCGATAGCCGGCTCTTTTTCTTTAATCAATTTTTTCTTTCCATGATTGAAAATCTCTACTCTCGCTTTCTCTAAATGTTGGGTCACCGATCTATTATGTCATGGTAACTTGCAGCTATAGCTATGAATAAAAAAGTTGACTAGAACAATTAGATCTCTACAGAAGAAATTGGAAAATGTAACCTTCGCTTTAATTTCCTATATATACAAAAAATCCGAATATTGAGAAAATTTCTTTTATTCTGTTTTGTAGGACTTTAGTAAATTGAGTTTTGCTTTGCTGATCCTTTAGTTCAGTCTGAATTTATATTTTTTTTCAAATAAAAGTGAATCAAAAAGGAGCCTTTATATGTCTCGTTACCGAGGACCTCGTTTCAAAAAAATACGCCGGCTGGGGGCTTTACCGGGACTAACTAGTAAAAGACCCAGATCCAGAAGTGATCTTCAAACCCAATTGCGCTCTGGAAAAAGATCACAATATCGTATTCGTTTAGAAGAGAAACAGAAATTGCGTTTTCATTATGGTCTGACAGAGCGACAATTACTTAAATATGTGCATATTGCTGGAAAAGCCAAAGGGTCAACAGGCCAGGTTTTACTACAACTACTTGAGATGCGTTTGGATAACATCCTTTTTCGATTAGGTATGGCTTCGACCATTCCTGGAGCCAGACAATTAGTTAACCATAGACACATTTTAGTTAATGGTCGTATAGTGGATATACCAAGTTATCGTTGCAAACCCCGAGATATTATTACTACGAAGGATAAAGAAAGATCGAAAGCTCTGATTCAAAATTATCTTGTTTCATCCCCCCACGGGGAATTCCCAAACCATTTGACTATTGACTCCTTACAATATAAAGGATTTGTCAATCAAATAATAGATAGTAAATGGATTGGTCTTAAAATAAATGAGTTGTTGGTCGTAGAATATTATTCCCGTCAGACTTGATTCTAATGAAAATAAAAAAGCAAGGTTCATACCAATTTTGACTCCTTTCGCTGAAGTAAATAGAGCACCTCGTGCCCTGTCTCATTCATGTATTAAATTCATGTATTAAAATCATGTATTAAAAAAGGATCGGCAATAGGATTCTTTTTCTTTTTTTCTTCTTTTCAATATCAATACGATATCTCTATTTGTATTTTACCTATCACAGGGATTAATTAGGGATAGAGAATGCCTATTAAATAAGGGTCTTCTTATCATTAGAATAATGATATCAATTCTTATTTTATTTAATACATTGTAGTCGGTAACGTTGATGAATGAAAAGAAACGGAGAGAGAGGGATTCGAACCCTCGGTAAACAAAAGTCTACATAGCAGTTCCAATGCTACGCCTTGAACCGCTCGGCCATCTCTCCTACAGAATGTTATTCTTGACCAAAACCCGAATGAATAGCGAGTCCTTCATCTTAATTGTAGTACATGTATGACCGCCCGATGGTTCCATAAGAAGAAATTGCTTTTCCAATTTCATATTTATCAACAACAACTTCTTTCATCAGCTAACCCATGGAATTATTGTCCGACAAATCTTTCTATTTCAATTGTATGGTGTGGCACATACGTGTTATGCAAACAAAAAGGATGGTTACTTTATTTGAATATTTGAATTTGATTTTATCATGGAATGATTATTCCATTCTTTTCCTTTTTGGTTTTTGGATCATAACCAAATCAAAACTTCTCGAGTTATCAAAATCCATAGGAAACTTGGTTATTCAACTTAGATGAACACATTTTTTCCAATTAGTCTGTTCCTTTTTGGTATTTTGGATCATAACCAAATCAAAACTTCTCGAGTTATCAAAATCCATAGGAAACTTGGTTATTCAACTTAGATGAACACATTTTTTCCAATTAGTCTGTTTTTATGTTATTTTGTACTGTACAATTCCCTTTTTTGTGGGATCGTTTTCCCCGAAGGGGGATGAGAAGAATTATAGAATGAATTGCTAATTATGCCTAGATCTCGAATAAATGGAAATTTTATTGATAAGACCTCTTCAATTGTAGCCAATATTTTATTACGAATAATTCCGACAACTTCAGGAGAAAAAAAGGCATTTACCTATTACAGAGATGGTGCGATTTGATTTTTTCTTGTTTTTTTTTACCCTCAGTTTTACGAGAAAAAGAACGTAGTTAGGAATAGAAAAAAACAAATTAGTGAAAGAAACCTACGCTTGGTGAAGGTGAAGTTTAAAGATAGAGCAATTCCTTCTGTCGTGTATCCTCGATTGATGCAGCCTTAGATGCTTCAATTATCAATTTTAGTATTGAGCGAAAGGTTACATCTATAGGTTCTGTATTGGAGGTCATTACTACTTCATTTAGTACCGATAGATGGCA